CATACATCAAAATGACATTGATGTAAAATGACAAGATAATATTTCCATTTCCTCATCAGAAGAGGGGGATTCTTTGAAGCCAGAATGGATTTCCCTTGATATCTAATATAATGTGTGAAAAAATCCTTGAACAAGGCCAGGGTGGCCCCAAAACCATTAGAAATGACTTCTGCAAAATATTCCATTTTTCCATAGAAAAATATTCGCTCAAGAAAGACCCGATAAAATGTTGATCGTAAATGAGAGCATTGGTTACGAAGAAAAAAGAAGACGGATTCGTATTCATATACATAAGAGTTATATAGGAATAAGAAAAATCTTGGATTCATTTTCGCAAAAATGGAATTCAATCTCTTTGAAATAAGAAACGGGTCCCAATTCCCATACTCGTGAAGAAAGAGTCGTAATAAATGGAAATAGGAAGGGTCTTTCCCCCAGTAACGAGTAGTTTGAACCAATTTTTCTAGATGGATGGGATAAGGTATTAGTACATCTAACACATAATTTAAATGCGACAATTTACTCTCTAAAAAAGAAAATATTGAATGAATTGATCGTAAATTATGAGATTTTACTATTTTTAACTTTTCTAAGGAAGATACTAATTGTAGAGAAAATGGAATTTCCACAATGACTGAAAAGCCTTCTGATATCATTTTAGAATACAATTTTTTGTTGTACCTAAAAACTCGATTTTGGTTTGAATCATTAAAAGAAAAAATAAAGAGATTCTTTTGATATATTCCAGCAATTAAACGTTTTACAATTAGTAAACTCAATTTATTATCATAAGCTATTTTTTCGAATAAAATCGATCTATTGAAACCAGGATCATGAACAAGTATATAAATATACTCCCGAAACATAAGTGGGTATAGAAAGTCGTTTTTTTGAGATCTATCTAATTCAAAATATCTTTGATATTTCTCTATTTTCATTTGCAATTCGAGTTGATTGAAGCAAAGGTAGGCGATTTCTTAATGATACATAGTGCGATATCATAAAAACAAAATGATATAATAAATACCTCAAAAATAGGTATTTAAAAGGATCAACGGACTCTCTATCCTTTACTTTTTCTCTATCTAAATGGTTAGAAATCCTTTACTTTTTCAAACGAATCGCTCTTTTGATTTTGGAAAATTATTGATTATCAATCTACTCTTTCTTCTACACATTCAGCCACCCTCCTGGCGTAAAATGGCTAATAGTTAGGACTCATTAAAAAAATTGAAACTGCATTGGGGTTTTCCGCATCAGGCACTAATCCATTTTTAACATCGAATTAAAAATTTAATTGGAAAATCATTCAAATTAAGAATGAGAGCTCCTTTCTTTTTTGTTCCCTTAAAATTTCGAATTAATTTCGAATTGGAGCCGTGAAGCTCTATCCATTTATTTATTAATATTAACTTTAACTCGACCCACCTTTGATTCATTTTGTTATGTTCTACACAATTAATTCAAACAAGGTTTGGAATCGGTCTGGTAAGAATAAAATATTCTAAGAATTTTTCATTAATATGACATGCTATTTTTTCCACTCATTCCTTTTAGGATCAGTCATAGTCTTACAAACCATACCGATGGTATGGACGAACCCTTTCTTCATACAAATGTGTAAAAGCTGTTAGTCGCACTTAAAAGCCGAGTACTCTACCATTGAGTTAGCAACCCAAATAAAAAAATTTTGGTTATGGAGATAGAATCAAAATCAAATTAAAGAAAACTATTGAATGGTACGACACAATCAAAAAATGAAACTAGCAAGAAATGAACACAAAAGAATTCTAATCGATTTTGAACAAAAGGGCGATAATAGAAATAAAAAAGGATAATATAAAAAAGAATCGAAAAAATTCTCAAATAAAAATAGAAAATATAGGTAAAGTCAAAATTGATAGAAATTCTCTGTATTTCTTACGTTATTAATTGCTTAATACATTGCTTAAGGTTTCTTTTTTTTATATTTCTTTATATAAAAGCAATATGCTTTGGGACGGAAAAAGCATATTACTTTGGGACGGAAGGATTCGAACCTTCGAATAGCGGGACCAAAACCCGTTGCCTTACCACTTGGCGACGCCCCATTTCCATTTCAATTTAACACTAATTAAATCAAGTAGTCATATTAGTATTATTATGGGTTCTTCGCCAATTACCAGCCAAATATCTCTGAATTGGATTCGCTTGTTGTTTGGATATTAATATATGTAAATTTCGAATTAAGCAAAATGTCTTGATCATAATATATAATTCAATTAAGATATTGTATGAAAATAGGATCTCTTCTATTCTTTTTTTTAAGTGAGAATTCAAGGATTTTTGATTGGGTGGATCAGTTTCAAGTTTTATTGAAGGATTTTTGATTGGAAGGTGTTTATTATGCTTAATATTTTGAGTTTCATTTGTATCTCAAAAATCCAAATACAATTATCTTTTAGGAAAAAGATGTTTAATATGCTTAATATTTTGAGTTTCATTTGTATCTGTCTTAATC